GCTAGTGTAGCTTAAACTAAAGCATAACACTGAAGATGTTAAGATGAACCCTAGAAAGTTCCACGGGCATAAAGGCTTGGTCCTGACTTTACTATCAGCCATAACCCAACTTATACATGCAAGTATCCGCATCCCTGTGAGAATGCCCTCAATTCCCCACCCGGGGACGAGGAGCTGGCATCAGGCACAAATATAGCCCAAGACGCCTTGCTACGCCACACCCCCAAGGGAACTCAGCAGTAATAAACATTAAGCCATAAGTGCAAACTTGACTTAGTCAGGGTTAAAAGGGTCGGTAAAATTCGTGCCAGCCACCGCGGTTATACGAAAGACCCTAGTTGATAAACACGGCGTAAAGGGTGGTTATGGAAAACAATCAATAAAGCTAAAGACCCTCTAAGCCGTCATACGCATTCCGAGGTCACGAAACCCAAACACGAAAGTAGCTTTAAATATATATATATTACCTGACCCCACGAAAGCTAAGAAACAAACTGGGATTAGATACCCCACTATGCTTAGCCATAAACCTAGATGTAAACTTACATACGCATCCGCCAGGGTACTACGAGCACAGCTTAAAACCCAAAGGACTTGGCGGTGTCTCAGACCCACCTAGAGGAGCCTGTTCTAGAACCGATAACCCCCGTTAAACCTCACCACCTCTTGTTCTTACCCGCCTATATACCGCCGTCGTCAGCTTACCCTATGAAGGTCTAACAGTAAGCAAAATGGGCCCACCCAAAAACGTCAGGTCGAGGTGTAGCGTACGAAGTGGAAAGAAATGGGCTACATTTTCTACATCAGAATATTACGAACGGCACCCTGAAATATAGTGCCCAAAGGTGGATTTAGTAGTAAAAAGCAAACAGAGCGTCCTTTTGAATTAGGCTCTGAGACGCGCACACACCGCCCGTCACTCTCCCCTACACCAACCAAAACCAACTATTCTTAATAAAATATCTTGAAACACGGGGAGGCAAGTCGTAACATGGTAAGTGTACCGGAAGGTGCACTTGGAGTAACCAGGACGTGGCTGAGACAGACAAGCATCTCCCTTACACCGAGAAGACATCCATGCAAGTTGGATCGCCCTGAGCTAAAAAGCTAGCTTAAACACCTAAACATTAAAAACAACATTAAATTACCTAACAAAAATACAACACACAAACTAAAACATTTTTCCGCCCCAGTACGTGAGACAGAAAAGGCCCTCCAAAGCAATAATAAAAGTACCGCAAGGGAACGCTGAAAGAGAAATGAAACAAATCATCAAAGCACAACAAAGCAGAGACTAACCCTCGTACCTTTTGCATCATGATTTAGCCAGTCATCCTGAGCAAAGAGTACTTTAGTTCACTACCCCGAAACTAAGTGAGCTACCCCGAGACAGCCTATGTAATAGGGCCAACCCGTCTCTGTGGCAAAAGAGTGGGAAGATCTCCGGGTAGAGGTGATAGACCTACCGAACTTAGTTATAGCTGGTTGCCTAAGAAATGAATAGAAGTTCAGCCTCGCACCCCTCAACTCACAAACATTATTTAAAACACGAATTAGAGAAATATGCGAGAGTTAGTCAAAGGGGGTACAGCCCCTTTGAAACAGAATACAACCTCATCAGGAGGTTAAAGATTATATTAAATAAGATACACCGCTTTAGTGGGCCTAAAAGCAGCCATCTAAATAGAAAGCGTTAAAGCTCCTGCGGACCAAAAATCTATTATCCAAATATTATATCCAAAACCCCTAATTCTACTAGGCCACTCCATGCCAACATGGAAAAGACACTGCTAAAATGAGTAATAAGAAGGAACATCCTTCTCCAAAGCCTACGTGTATGCTAGACCGGACCCCCCACTAGCAATTACCGAACCCAACAAAAGAGGGCAATGTGATAATACCAAATACCAAGAAATACCCACAACCCAAATCGTTAACCCCACACAGGAAGGCTATTTAAAGGAAAGACTAAAAGAAGAGGAAGGAACTCGGCAAACACAAGCCTCGCCTGTTTACCAAAAACATCGCCTCCTGCATCTCAACATATAGGAGGTCTTACCTGCCCAGTGACTAGTTAAACGGCCGCGGTATTTTGACCGTGCGAAGGTAGCGCAATCACTTGTCTTTTAAATGAAGACCTGTATGAATGGTGAAACGAGGGCTTAACTGTCTCCCCCTCAAGTCAATGAAATTGATCTGCCCGTGCAGAAGCGGACATATAAATACAAGACGAGAAGACCCTTTGGAGCTTAAGATACAAGATCAACTATGTCAAGAACCTAAAAGTTAAACTAAATAGCAACTGATCCCTATCTTCGGTTGGGGCGACCGCGGGAGAAAATAAAGCTCCCACGCGGACCGGGGCCATCCCCTAGAACCAAGAAAGACATTTCTAAGTCACAGAATATCTGACCATCAAGATCCGGCCACATGCCGATCAACGAACCAAGTTACCCTAGGGATAACAGCGCAATCCTCTTCCAGAGTCCATATCGACAAGAGGGTTTACGACCTCGATGTTGGATCAGGACATCCTAATGGTGCAGCCGCTATTAAGGGTTCGTTTGTTCAACGATTAAAGTCCTACGTGATCTGAGTTCAGACCGGAGCAATCCAGGTCAGTTTCTATCTGTAATGCCATTCTTCCTAGTACGAAAGGACCGGAAAAAAGGGGCCCATATAACCTATACGCCCCACCCTAACTTAATGAAACCAACTAAATTAAAATAAGGGAGGGCATAATCCCATATCAAGATAAGATTATTAAGATGGCAGAGCCCGGCAATTGCAAAAGGCCTAAGCCCTTTCACCCGGAGGTTCAAATCCTCCTCTTAATTATGATAACCTTTTTAATAACACATATTATTAATCCCCTAGCCTACATTGTACCAGTATTATTAGCACTAGCCTTTCTAACATTACTAGAACGCAAAGTATTAGGTTATATACAACTACGCAAAGGGCCTAACGTAGTAGGCCCCTATGGTTTACTACAACCAATCGCAGACGGTGTAAAACTTTTCATTAAAGAACCCATCCGCCCATCAACCTCATCACCATTACTATTCCTAGCAACCCCAGTACTAGCCCTTACCCTCGCCCTAATACTATGAGCTCCAATACCAATCCCATCCCCAGTAACAGACATAAACCTAGGTATATTATTTATCCTAGCCCTTTCTAGTCTTGCAGTATATTCCATTCTAGGGTCAGGATGGGCATCAAACTCAAAATATGCCCTAATTGGAGCACTACGAGCAGTTGCCCAAACCATCTCTTATGAAGTAAGCCTAGGGCTAATTCTCCTCTCAACTATCATATTTACAGGTGGTTTTACCTTACAAATATTCAATACAACACAAGAAGCCATCTGACTAATATTACCAGCTTGACCATTGGCCGCCATATGATATATTTCCACCCTAGCAGAAACAAACCGAGCACCATTTGATCTCACGGAAGGAGAATCAGAACTAGTCTCTGGTTTCAACGTAGAATATGCCGGAGGCCCATTTGCACTATTCTTCCTAGCCGAATATGCTAACATCCTACTAATAAATACACTATCTACCATCCTATTTTTAGGAGCAACCTACACCCCCTTCACCCCAGAATTGGCTTCCATCAACATTATAACAAAAGCCGCATTACTATCAGTACTATTCCTATGAATTCGTGCATCCTACCCACGCTTCCGATATGATCAACTCATACACCTTGTATGAAAAAATTTTCTACCAATAACACTAGCACTTATCCTATGACATGCAGCCCTACCAATTGCATTCACAGGACTACCACCACACCTATAAGGAGCTATGCCTGAACGCCCAAGGACCACTTTGATAGAGTGACTTACGAAGGTTAAAATCCTTCTAGCTCCTTAGAAAGAGGGGACTCGAACCCATATCGTGGAGATCAAAACTCCAAGTGTTTCCACTACACCACTTCCTAGTAAGATAAGCTAATTAAAGCTTTTGGGCCCATACCCCAAAAATGTAGGTTAAAATCCTTCTCTTACCAATGAGCCCCTACGTAATTATAATCTTATGAGCCCCTACGTAATTATAATCCTATTATCAAGCCTAGGGCTAGGCACAACCCTAACATTCATAAGCTCCCACTGACTATTAGCCTGAATAGGATTAGAAATCAACACACTAGCAATTCTACCCCTAATAGCCCAACATCACCATCCACGTGCTGTAGAAGCAACTACCAAATACTTCCTAGCACAAGCAGCAGCCGCCGCCACAATTCTATTCGCCAGCACTATAAACGCCTGATCAACCGGAGAATGAAATATCTACTGCTTAACAGACCCAACAGCCATTACACTAACCACCATAGCACTAGCATTAAAAGTAGGCTTAGCCCCAATACACTTTTGAATACCTCCTGTAATACAAGGTCTAGACCTCACAACAGGCTTAATTATAGCCACCTGACAAAAGCTAGCACCATTCTCCCTAATCATTCAAATAGCCCCTCTAGCACACCCCCAACTACTAATTACCCTTGGCCTAACATCCGTATTCATTGGAGGTTGAGCAGGATTAAACCAAACCCAACTACGAAAAATCCTAGCCTACTCATCAATCGCACACTTAGGATGAATAATTGTAATTACACAATTTAAACCAGAACTAACAATTCTTACACTAACAGTATATATTATTATAACATCCGCAACATTCCTAACATTCAAACTAATAGCAACAACAAAAATTAATACACTAGCAATAAGCTGACCAAAAACCCCCATCATCACAGCTACCGCCGCCTTAATATTACTCTCCTTAGGAGGATTACCCCCATTAACAGGGTTCATACCAAAATGACTTATTTTACAAGAACTTACAACACAAAACCTACCGCTTACAGCAACCATTATAGCCCTCAGTGCTCTCCTAAGCTTATATTTTTATCTACGTTTATGCTACGCAATAACCCTAACAATTTCACCAAACACAATCAATTCATCAACCCCCTGACGCTTACAAAACAATCAAAACACCATCCCATTAGCAATATTTATGACCTCCACCCTTTTACTATTACCCCTAACACCCCTAGTCCAAGCACTAGTTAACTAGAGAGATTTAGGATAACATCAGACCAAAAGCCTTCAAAGCTTTAAGTAGGAGTGAAAATCTCCTAATCTCTGACCTAAGACTTGCAGGACTCTATCCCACATCTTCTGAATGCAACCCAGACACTTTAATTAAGCTAAAGCCTTACTAGATGAGAAGGCCTCGATCCTACAAAATCCTAGTTAACAGCTAGGCGCCCAATCCAGCGAGCATTCATCTACTTTCCCCGCCGCCTACGCAAAAGGCGGGGAAAGCCCCGGCGGGTTTTAACCTGCATCTTCAGATTTGCAATCTAACATGTTGTACACCACAAGGCTTTAAATTTAATGATAGGAAAAGGACTTAAACCTTTGTGCATGGAGCTACAATCCACCGCCTAACACTCGGCCATCCTACCTGTGACGATCACGCGCTGATTTTTCTCAACCAACCATAAAGACATTGGCACCCTTTATCTAGTATTTGGTGCCTGAGCCGGAATAGTCGGCACAGCCCTAAGCTTACTAATCCGAGCAGAACTAGCACAGCCCGGAGCTCTTTTAGGAGATGACCAGATTTATAATGTTATTGTCACTGCCCATGCCTTCGTAATAATCTTCTTTATAGTAATACCAATTATAATTGGAGGATTTGGAAACTGACTTGTCCCCCTAATAATTGGAGCCCCCGACATAGCATTCCCACGAATAAACAACATAAGCTTCTGACTACTCCCACCATCATTCCTGTTACTACTCGCCTCATCAGGAGTTGAAGCAGGTGCTGGAACAGGATGAACAGTATACCCTCCCCTTGCAGGAAACCTAGCACATGCAGGAGCCTCGGTCGATTTAACTATCTTCTCCTTACACCTAGCAGGTGTATCATCAATTCTTGCCTCCATCAATTTTATTACAACTATTATTAATATGAAACCACCAGCCATTTCACAATACCAAACACCTTTATTTGTCTGATCAGTAATAATTACAGCAGTACTTTTACTTCTATCTCTCCCTGTGTTAGCTGCAGGAATTACTATACTACTAACAGACCGAAATCTAAACACTACTTTCTTTGACCCTGCTGGAGGGGGGGACCCAATCCTTTACCAACATCTCTTCTGATTCTTCGGACACCCAGAAGTATACATTCTAATTTTACCAGGCTTTGGAATAATTTCTCACATTGTAGCTTACTACTCCGGCAAAAAAGAACCATTCGGTTATATAGGAATAGTCTGAGCTATAATAGCAATCGGCCTTCTAGGGTTCATTGTATGAGCTCATCACATATTCACAGTGGGCATGGATGTAGACACCCGAGCATACTTTACATCTGCAACAATAATTATTGCCATTCCAACAGGTGTTAAAGTATTTAGCTGATTAGCCACATTACATGGAGGAGCTATCAAATGAGAGACCCCTATATTATGAGCCCTAGGATTCATTTTCCTATTTACTGTAGGTGGACTTACCGGAATTATGCTAGCTAACTCATCCCTAGATATTATACTACATGATACCTACTATGTAGTAGCTCACTTCCACTACGTCCTATCTATAGGAGCTGTATTTGCCATTATAGGAGCTTTCGTTCACTGATTCCCACTATTTACAGGGTACACAATACATGATACCTGAACAAAAATTCACTTCGGAACAATGTTTGTAGGAGTAAACCTAACTTTCTTCCCACAACACTTTCTAGGCCTAGCCGGAATACCCCGACGATACTCAGATTATCCAGATGCCTATTCATTATGAAATATTATTTCCTCCATTGGTTCAATAATTTCTATAGTAGCAGTTGTAATATTCCTATTTATTCTATGAGAAGCATTCGCCGCAAAACGAGAAGTTCTATCTGTTGAACTAACCTCTACAAATGCAGAATGGCTCCACGGATGTCCACCGCCCTATCATACATTTGAAGAACCTGCCTTTGTACGAGTACAAACAAACTAACGAGAAAGGAAGGAATCGAACCCCCGTAAACTAGTTTCAAGCCAGTCACATCTCCACTCTGTCACTTTCTTTAATAAGATACTAGTAAAACCGAACATTACATTGCCTTGTCAAGACAAAATTGCGGGTTAAAATCCCACGTATCTTAAGCCTAACGGCTCAATGGCACATCCCTCACAACTAGGATTCCAAGACGCGGCCTCACCTGTTATAGAAGAACTTCTGCACCTACACGACCACGCCTTAATAATCGTTTTCTTAATTAGCACTTTAGTCCTATATATTATTGTAGTAATAGTTACAACTAAACTTACTAACAAATACATTTTAGATTCACAAGAAATTGAAATTGTCTGAACCATCCTTCCGGCTGTAATTCTCATCATAATTGCCCTCCCATCCCTCCGAATTCTTTATCTTATGGATGAAGTAAATGACCCACATCTTACAGTAAAAGCCATAGGTCACCAATGATACTGAAGCTATGAATATACCGATTATGAAAACCTAGCATTCGACTCATATATAATTCCAACACAAGACCTCGCACCAGGACAATTTCGATTACTTGAAACAGACCATCGAATAGTAGTACCAATAGAATCCCCAATTCGAGTACTAGTATCTGCAGAAGACGTTCTACATTCTTGAGCCGTCCCAGCATTAGGTGTAAAATTAGATGCTGTCCCAGGACGATTAAACCAAACATCCTTTATCACATCACGCCCTGGTGTATTCTACGGACAATGCTCCGAAATCTGTGGAGCTAACCACAGCTTTATACCTATTGTAGTAGAAGCCGTTCCTCTAGAACACTTTGAGAACTGATCCTCCCTTATGCTTGAAGACGCCTCACTGGAAAGCTAAAATGGGATTAGCGTTAGCCTTTTAAGCTAAAAATTGGTGACCCCCAACCACCTCTAGTGACATGCCACAATTAAATCCCGCCCCATGATTTGCAATCCTAGTATTCTCATGATTAATTTTCCTCACAATTATTCCAAATAAAGTACTAAATCATACATTCACAAATGAAATCATAACATTAGACGCAGAAGACCTAAAATCAGACACCTGAAACTGACCATGGCATTAAACCTATTTGACCAATTTATAAGCCCCACACACCTCGGTATTCCACTCATTGCAATTGCACTTACACTACCTTGAATTCTAGTTCCCTCCCCAACCAACCGCTACCAAACCAACCGACTAATTTCTTTACAAAATTGGTTCATCAAAACCTTTACACAACAACTACTAATACCCTTAAATAAAGGGGGCCACAAATGAGCCTTAATCCTAACATCCCTTATAATCTTTATCCTTACATTAAATATTCTAGGACTATTACCATATACTTTTACACCTACAACCCAACTGTCTTTAAATATAGGCCTAGCCGTCCCTCTATGGCTAGCAACCGTAATTATTGGGCTCCGAAACCAGCCCACCGCTGCCCTAGGCCATCTACTGCCAGAAGGAACCCCCGCTCCTCTAATCCCAGTATTAATTATCATCGAGACAATTAGCCTATTTATTCGACCACTAGCCCTAGGAGTACGACTTACAGCAAATCTAACTGCCGGCCATCTATTAATTCAATTGATTTCAACTGCCACAATTACCCTCCTACCAATAATAACTACAGTAGCAACATTAACAGCCATCTTACTCGTACTACTAACACTCCTAGAAATCGCAGTAGCTATTATTCAAGCTTATGTATTTGTCCTTCTATTAAGCCTTTATCTACAAGAAAACGTCTAATGGCCCACCAAGCACATGCATATCATATGGTTGATCCAAGCCCATGGCCCTTAACTGGCGCAGTAGCTGCTCTACTTATAACATCAGGTCTAGCTGTCTGATTCCACTTCCACTCAACCATCCTTATAACACTAGGGTTAGCACTAATACTATTAACCATGTACCAATGATGACGAGACATTGTACGAGAAAGCACCTTCCAAGGACATCACACACCCCCTGTCCAAAAAGGCCTACGATACGGAATAATTCTATTCATTACTTCAGAAGTATTCTTTTTCATTGGCTTTTTCTGAGCCTTTTATCACTCTAGCCTAGCACCAACACCAGAACTTGGCGGCTGCTGACCGCCAACCGGTATCACTCCTCTAGACCCATTTGAAGTACCACTATTAAACACCGCCGTACTACTGGCATCCGGTGTTACAGTCACATGATCCCACCACAGTCTTATAGAAGGTGAACGCAAACAAGCAATTCAATCCCTTGCACTCACAATTCTCCTAGGATTTTATTTTACCGCCCTACAAGCCATAGAATACTATGAAGCCCCATTTACAATTGCCGATGGAGTATATGGCTCAACCTTCTTCGTAGCAACAGGATTCCATGGATTACATGTTATTATTGGATCAACCTTCCTAACAATCTGCTTACTCCGACAAATCCAATACCACTTCACATCAGAACACCACTTCGGATTCGAAGCAGCTGCATGATACTGACACTTTGTAGATGTTGTATGATTATTCCTATATGTCTCTATCTACTGAGGAGGCTCATATCTTTCTAGTATTTAAAGTTAGTACGAGTGACTTCCAATCACCTAGTCTTGGTTAAACCCCAAGGAAAGATAATGAATTTAATCATAATTATTCTATTAATCTCAACAATTTTATCTCTAATTCTAGCCACAATCTCTTTTTGACTACCACAAATAAATCCAGATGCAGAAAAACTCTCCCCCTATGAGTGTGGTTTTGATCCCCTAGGATCAGCGCGACTTCCCTTCTCACTACGCTTTTTCCTAGTAGCCATTCTATTTCTACTATTTGATCTAGAAATTGCCCTACTACTACCTCTCCCCTGAGGAAATCAGTTACCTAACCCAACCCTAACCCTCCTATGCGCCGCAGCAATCCTAATCCTCCTAACTCTAGGACTAATTTACGAATGGCTACAAGGAGGCCTAGAATGAGCTGAATAGAAGGGATTAGTCCAAACAAGACCTCTGATTTCGGCTCAGAAAACCACGGTTTAAACCCGTGATCCCTTTATGACACCAATTTACTTTAGCTTCACCTCGGCCTTTACCCTGGGGCTCACAGGCCTAGCCTTCCACCGCACCCATCTACTGTCTGCCCTTTTATGCCTAGAAGGAATAATACTCTCCCTGTTTATTGCCCTAGCTCTATGAACATTCCAACTAGAATCAACTGTCTTTTCTGCCTCCCCAATCCTCCTACTAGCTTTCTCAGCTTGTGAAGCCGGTGCCGGCCTGGCCTTACTAGTCGCCACAGCTCGAACACACGGAACAGATCGATTACAATCCCTAAATCTCTTACAATGCTAAAAATCTTAATTCCAACAATCATGCTATTCCCAACAATTTGACTTTCAACCCCAAAATGACTTTGAACCACAACAACCCTACAAAGTCTATTAATTGCCCTACTTAGCCTCCACTGGATCAATTGAACCTCCTACACAAGCTGAACCTTCTCCAACACATATATAGGTGCTGATCCCCTATCAACACCCCTTTTAGTACTTACATGCTGGCTACTCCCACTTATAATCCTCGCCAGCCAAAATCACATCAAACCAGAGCCAATTAGCCGACAACGAAGCTACATTACACTTTTAGCCTCATTACAAACCTTCCTAATCATAGCATTTGGAGCCACAGAAATTATTATATTTTACGTAATATTTGAAGCAACCCTAATTCCAACACTAATTATCATCACTCGCTGAGGAAACCAAGCAGAACGCCTAAGTGCAGGCACATATTTCTTATTCTATACACTAACAGGATCCCTCCCACTACTAGTAGCACTACTTTTACTTCACCATAATACAGGATCCCTATCTATACTAATCATCCAATACTCCAGCCCACTAACTCTAGAAACCTGAGGAGACAAAATCTGATGAGCAGGATGCTTAATCGCATTCCTAGTTAAAATACCATTATATGGAGTCCACCTCTGATTACCAAAAGCTCACGTAGAAGCCCCAGTAGCTGGTTCCATAGTACTGGCAGCCATCTTACTAAAACTAGGAGGTTACGGAATAATACGAATAATAGTTATCCTAGACCCCTTATCAAAAGACCTGGTATATCCAATTATTGCCTTAGCCCTCTGAGGCGTAATTATAACAGGATCAATTTGCCTTCGTCAAACAGACCTAAAATCATTAATCGCATACTCCTCTGTCAGCCACATAGGCCTTGTAGCTGGGGGCATCCTAATTCAAACACCCTGAAGCTTCACCGGAGCCCTCGTTTTAATAATCGCACACGGTCTTGTTTCATCAGCCCTATTCTGCCTAGCTAACACAACCTACGAACGCACCCACAGCCGAACAATAATCCTGGCCCGAGGACTACAAATAATTTTTCCACTAACAGCCACCTGATGATTTATTTCTAATTTAGCAAACTTAGCACTACCCCCACTACCAAACCTAATAGGAGAACTAGTCATCATCACAGCAATATTTAACTGATCCCCATGAACATTAATTCTAACCGGAGCAGGAACACTAATTACCGCAGCTTATTCTTTATACATGTTCTTAATAACTCAACGGGGACCCCTCCCACAACACATCCTTAACCTACAGCCATTCCATACACGAGAACATCTTTTAATAACCCTACATCTCCTCCCAGTAATCCTCCTTGTAACAAAACCAGAAATCATATGAGGATGATGATACTGTAGATATAGTTTAATACAAAACATTAGATTGTGGTTCTAAAAATAGAGGTTAAACTCCCCTTATCCACCGAAAGAGGCCCGAGGCACTAAAGACTGCTAATCTTTATTCCCATGGTTAAACTCCATGGCTCATTCGAAGCTTCTAAAGGATAATAGTTCATCCGTTGGTCTTAGGAACCAAAAACTCTTGGTGCAACTCCAAGTAGCAGCTATGATAAACATCAATGATAACCTTTATTAAACCTTCCACCCTACTTATTACCCTAACAATTCTAATCTTACCCCTCATTACAACACTAACCCCAAAACCCCTTAACCAAAACTGAGCCCTAAAACACGTTAAAACTGCAGTCAGCACAGCATTCTTTATCAATATAATTCCATTAATTATTTTTCTGGACCAAGGAATAGAAAGTATTATCACAACTTGAAACTGAATAAACATTATAAACTTTGATATCAACATCAGCTTTAAATTCGACCGCTACTCATTAATCTTTACCCCCATTGCCTTATACGTAACCTGATCAATTCTAGACTTCGCATCCTGATATATACACTCAGACCCCTACCTAAACCGATTCTTCAAATACCTCCTACTATTTCTTGTAGCCATAATTATTCTGGTTACCGCTAATAATCTATTCCAATTATTTATTGGCTGAGAAGGCGTGGGCATTATATCCTTCCTACTAATTGGCTGATGACACGGCCGAGCAGACGCCAACACAGCCGCCCTTCAAGCCGTGGTCTACAACCGAGTAGGAGACGTTGGATTAATCCTTGCCATTGCCTGAATCGCAATAAACCTCAACTCCTGAGAAATTCCCCAAATCTTTTTGTTATCAAAAGATTTCAACATAACACTACCATTACTAGGTTTAGTATTAGCCGCCACAGGAAAATCCGCCCAATTTGGTCTACACCCATGACTCCCCTCCGCAATAGAAGGACCAACCCCAGTCTCAGCCCTCCTCCATTCTAGCACAATAGTAGTAGCAGGTATTTTTCTACTAATCCGGCTACACCCCTTAATAGAAAATAACCAAATCATCCTAACACTCTGCCTATGCTTAGGTGCCCTAACAACCTTCTTCACAGCCACTTGCGCACTAACACAAAACGACATCAAAAAAATCGTAGCATTTTCAACCTCCAGCCAACTAGGCCTAATAATAGTAACAATTGGTTTAAATCAACCACAACTAGCCTTCCTACATATTTGCACACACGCCTTCTTTAAAGCAATACTATTCCTATGCTCAGGCTCAATTATCCACAGCCTAAATGATGAACAAGACATTCGTAAAATAGGAGGCCTACACAAACTAATACCATTCACCTCATCCTGCTTAACCATCGGCAGCCTAGCACTCACAGGCATACCCTTCCTAACAGGCTTCTTTTCAAAAGACGCAATCATTGAAGCCCTCAACACCTCCCATCTAAACGCCTGAGCCCTAGCCCTAACATTAGTTGCCACATCTTTTACAGCAGTTTACAGCCTACGAGTAGTCTTCTTCGTAACAATAGGCTCTCCCCGATTCCTGCCCCTTTCACCAATCAACGAAAACAATCAAGCAGTAATAGCCCCAATCGGGCGTCTAGCATGAGGAAGCATTATTGCAGGACTTATCCTTACCTCAAACTTCCTACCATCAAAAACCCCTATCATGACAATACCAACCTCACTAAAACTAGCTGCACTAATCGTTACCATTGCAGGATTAATTATTGCCCTCACACTAGCCACAGCAACATCCAAACAAATCAAAATTACCCCAACTCTAATTTTACACAACTTCTCCAACATACTAGGATTCTTCCCATCTATCATTCACCGCTTCACACCAAAACTAAATCTTACCTTAGGTAAACAAGCCACAAAACTAGACCGACAATGACTTGAAATAGGACCAAAAGGGCTCCTCCCACTACACAACTCACTAACCACCCTATTTGATAACATTGATACAAACATCATTAAAATTTACCTAACCTTCTACCTAATTACAACAGCCCTCACCATCACCCTTCTCTCCTCAATCTAGACAGCACGAAGCGCCCCCCGACTTTGGCAAACCACGTGTCAACTCTAACACCACAAACAAACACAACAATAAAACCCACGCACATACAATTAACAACCCACCCCCAACAGAATATATTAAAGAAGCTCCACTAATATCCCCCCGAACCACAAAAAATTCCTTAGGGGGGATGCAATTCATCCATAACTACTCAATAGCCACCATATCCCCCTCAAAACCAGCATATAGGGGAGGCGCACTAGACAGCACGAAGCGCCCCACGACTTAAACCCCGTGTCAACTCTAACACCACAAACAAACACAGCAATAATACTCAAGCACATACAACTAATAATCCACCACCAGCAGAATACATCAAAGAAGCCCCACTAATATCCCCACGAACCACAAAAAACTCCTTAAATTCATCCATAACTACCCAATAACCACCATAACCACCCCAAAACCAACATATAGCAACTCCTACCCCCAACAAATACACAAAAACATAAACTTTAACAGATCCTCCCCCCCACGTCTCAGGAAATGGTTCAGCAGCTAATGCTGCCGAATACGCAAATACCACCAACATCCCACCCAAATAAATCAAAAACAGCATTAAACCAACTAACGACCCACCATGTCCAACCAAAACCCCACACCCCACTCCAGCTGCCATAGCTAGCCCCAAAGCTGCAAAATAGGGCGCAGGATTAGAAGCTACCCCAACCAACCCAACAACCAAACACAATAATAACAAATCAAGAAAATATATCATAACAACAACAAATCAAGAAAATATATCATAATTTCCGCCAGGACTTTAACCAGGACTAATGACTTGAAAAACCACCGTTGTATTTCAACTACGAAAACCATGGTCACCCGAAAAACCCACCCATTATTTAAAATTATCAACGACGCACTCATCGACCTCCCCGCCCCATCTAACATCTCTGCATGATGAAACTTCGGCTCCCTATTACTGCTATGTCTTATAGTACAAATTCTCACAGGACTATTCCTGGCCATACACTACACCTCAGACATCTCAACCGCCTTCTCATCAGTAGTACATATCTGCCGAGACGTCAACTATGGCTGAGTTATCCGAAACTTCCACGCTAACGGAGCATCATTCTTTTTCATTTGCATTTATCTACACATTGGTCGCGGCCTATACTATGGATCATACCTATATAAAGAAACCTGAAACATCGGAGTAGTATTACTCCTCCTTGTTATAATAACAGCCTTTGTAGGCTACGTACTGCCCTGAGGACAAATATCCTTTTGAGGTGCCACAGTAATCACAAACCTCCTATCAGCAGTACCATACATAGGAGATGCCCTAGTTCAATGAATTTGAGGAGGCTTCTCCGTAGATAATGCAACACTCACACGATTCTTCGCATTCCACTTCCTCCTACCATTTACAATTATCGCAGCCACAATTATACATGCACTATTCCTACACGAAACCGGGTCAAATAACCCAATCGGATTAAACTCTGACGCAGACAAAATCTCCTTCCACCCCTACTTTTCCTACAAAGACTTGCTCGGCTTCATTATTCTACTAACAGCTTTAGCATCCCTCAGTTTATTCTCCCCAAACTTGTTAGGAGACCCAGAAAACTTCACCCCCGCAAACCCCCTAGTAACTCCTCCCCACATCAAACCAGAATGATACTTCCTATTTGCCTACGCCATCCTCCGATCAATTCCAAATAAACTAGGCGGAGTACTAGCACTACTATTCTCTATTTTAGTACTAATAGTAGTCCCATTACTACACCTCTCAAAACAACAAGGACTAACCTTCCGACCTCTATCTCAAATTCTATTCTGAGTCCTAGTAGCAGACGTAATAATTTTAACATGAATTGGCGGCATACCAGTGGAACACCCATTCATCATTATCGGACAAATCGCCTCCATTCTCTATTTCTCCCTATTCCTAATTTTAAATCCACTAGCAGCCTGATTAGAAAACAAACTACTTAATTTAAATTGCCCTAGTAGCTTAGCCACTAAAGCGCCGGTCTTGTAATCCGGAGACCGAAGGTTAAAATCCTTCCTAGCGCCAGAAAAGAGAGATTTCAACTCCCACCCCTAACTCCCAAAGCTAGGATTCTAAACTAAACTATTTTCTGTAACAGAAAATGTCCAACATTCACCAATTCGCTATGGTATAGTACATATTATGCATAACTCAACACTATGGTATAGTACATATCATGCATAACTCAACACACATTTTTATTACACATTCATTACTTTCTAGTACAATTTCATGCATATATATCGACCACTACATTAAATACTCCACTGGAACTCCTCGAAAAAAGGAGAAATTGGAAACTTTCCCCAAACCTCCATACAAAATGTTTCCTTGCTTTACCCAACTAACATCTAACTGAAAAATCTTAATGTAGTAAGAGACCACCAACCTTGTATTTCTAGTGCATATCATTCATGATAGAATCAAGGACAAAAATCGTGGGGGTTTCACAACTTGCACTATTACTGGCATCTGGTTCCTATTTCAGGTCCATAAATGGTAAACCTCCCACCTACCTGCACTATATCTGGCATCGCTTAATGGTGGAACCTCGTTCTAGCAAAAACCCCACATGCCAAGGCGTTCTTTCTAAAAGGCATCTGGTATTTTTTTTAGGGTCACTTTCATTTTGCATATTCATGAAGGAAGTTCAACAATCTTTCCAACCCCGAACATACAATAAATGTAAACTCCGAGCAATATGTAATGTTTTAATGACATAATCTTTAAATCATTGCATTCTTCTCTATCAAGTGCATAACCCATTTATTACTCCTCCATCTTTCCCTAAGATTACCCCCCGCGGGCGCGGTAAACCCCCCTACCCCCCTACGCCGAACAAGTCCTAATTAATCCTGTTAAACCCCTAAACCAGGTTCAGGCTCGATTGGCATTTTCAACAAGTGGTGATATATGTTGCTATATAGTATTACAAATTTACATCATATTATATA